TTAGGGTTGGTGTATTCTTTTCTATTCCGCAGTTTCGTCCCAAGTATCACAACTTCTTGTACCCATCCTGTATATTGTCCTTTCGTTCCGTGTTGGAATAGAAACTTATTCTATTAGTAGACGAGATTTTACGAAAAAAGTTCATTTATAGGAGAGAACAAATATTTCTTTTTTTCGATACGAATTTTACACAATACGAGAGCCGCCGCTATTTCGAATTGAAAAGGGTTGTATATAGCGAAGTGATACTCCGGGGTCTCACAAAAAAGAATGATTTCTTTCAATTGACTATTCATCTATTGTATTTTCATGTAAATAGGGACAAGAGAGCTCTATGAAAAAATGGTGGTTCAATTCGATGTTATCTAAGGGTAAGGGGGAATTAGAATACAGGTGTTGGTTAAGTAAATCAATGGAGAGCCCTGGTCCTATTAAAAATCCCAGTGTAAGCGAGGAACTGATTAGAAATGATAAGAATAAAAACATTCATAGTTCGAGCGATAGTGACAGTTCAAGTTACAGCAAATTAGCTGGTGTCAGGGACATTCATAATTTCATCTCGGATGACACTTTTTTTGTTAAGGATAGTAATAGAGACAGTTATTCCATCTATTTTGATATTGAAAATCAAATTTTGGAACTAGACAATGCTCATTCTTTTCTGAGTGAACTAGAAAGTTCTTTTTATAGCTTTCGTAATTATAGTTCGAGGAATAATGGATCTAAAAGCGCTGATCCTGATTCCGATCGTTACATGTATGATACTAAATCGAGTTGGAATAATCACATTCATAATTGCCTTGACTCTTATCTTCATTCTCAAATCTGTATTGATAGTCACGTTTTAAGTAGTAGTGACAATTATAGTGCCAGTTACATTTATAATTTCATTTGTAGTGAAAGTGAGAGTTCCAATATACAAAGTAGCACGAATGGTAGTGATTTAACGATAAGCGAAAGTTCTAATGAAAGCGAAAGTTCTAATGAAAGCGATGTAACTCAAAAATACAGGCATTTATGGGTTCAATGCGAAAATTGTTATGGATTAAATTATAAGAAATTTCTTAAATCAAAAATGTATCTTTGTGAACAATGCGGATATCATTTGAAAATGATTAGCTCAGATAGAATCGACCTTTTGGTTGATCCAGGTACTTGGGATCCGATGGATGACGACATGGTCTCTATAGATCCCATTGAATTTGATTCAGAAGAGGAACCTTATAAAAATCGTATTGATTCTTATCAAAGCAAGACAGGATTAACGGAGGCTATTCAAACAGGTACAGGGCAACTAAACGGGATTCCCATCGCAATTGGGGTTATGGATTTTCAGTTTATGGGGGGTAGTATGGGATCCGTAGTAGGCGAGAAAATAACCCGTTTGATCGAGTATGCTGCCAATAAATTTTTACCTCTTCTTCTAGTGTGTGCTTCTGGGGGAGCACGCATGCAAGAAGGAAGTTTGAGCTTGATGCAAATGGCTAAAATATCTTCTGCTTTATATGATTATCAATCAAATAAAAAGTTATTCTATGTATCAATTCTTACATCCCCTACTACGGGTGGAGTGACAGCTAGTTTTGGTATGTTGGGGGATATCATTATTGCTGAACCTAATGCCTATATTGCATTTGCAGGTAAAAGAGTAATTGAACAAACATTGAATAAGACAGTACCTGAAGGTTCACAAGAGGCTGAATATTTATTCGATAAGGGCTTATTCGATCCAATCGTACCACGTAATCCTTTAAAAGGTGTTCTGAGCGAGTTATTTCTGTTCCACGGCCGTTTTCCTTTGAATCAAAATTAACTCCAGCAGAGTTCTTAAGTGAACTTTTTTTTGTGGCGAACAATTAGTTAGTTAGTTTATCCGAATCAAAATAAAATCAAATCCGAAGAATGGATTTTTCTTTGGTGACATAAAATTTCATTGTAGAAAGAATCGTGCGGATAATTATTTTACCGATATGACGGATTAGTAATCAGTAAACCTCTCTCAATAAAACAACATAAAAAAGCATTCTTCCTTAGAATTAATTAGAATTAATTAGGGGCCGGGCAAATAAAATGAATTTCATGTTCCCCTCTTGCGTATGTATCTAATTCAAATAGAGAAAATCGAAACTCTTGCGTCTTTCTATATCTCCTAACAAGGACTATTTTCCTAGGAATCTCTGCTGTTGGATCGGATTCTAACGAATCCCTAGGGAATTCGTAAGAAATTCTTTTCTTTTTTAATATCTAATTTTGTTAATACAAAATTAGATATTAAAAAAGAAATCCGAAGCTAAAAACAACAGAAGAATAAAAATAAGTAATAATAATAACGCAAATGGATTATCATACATATATTTCATGTAGAAAGATGCATAGGCCCGTTTATTTAGTTCTACATTCCTTGCGCTTGGTATATATACTCATTTAGTATACTTAGTATACTTATATACAATTATATAAGTATACTTAATATACATTTATATACGAATTAGAATATGATAATAATTAGAATATGAATTCTAATTATTATAGGATATCCTTATACCAATAACAGGTACAAATATTAAATCGAGGTACCCTTTCTATGACAATTCTCAACAGCTTTCCCTCTATTTTTGTGCCTTTAGTGGGCCTAGTATTTCCGGCAATGGCAATGGCTTCGTTATTTCTTTATCTTGAAAAAAATAAGATTTTGTAAATCCGATCGGATCAAGGTCAAATCTCGTCTAGTTTTTTTCAAGACTTAGCGATGACGGATATCCATTTAGTAGAATAGTGTATAAGACTAAGAGGCGGCTTTCCCCGAACATAAATGAAGAGCTCTTATGCATGTGTAAACATGATATATAGGTACATAAATTCTATCTATTTTGAACAAGAGGCTGTGATCCGAACTCATGTCTGCAATGAAAGTCAATGGTACCAATCTACAGGGACTTATATGAAGGGGATACTCTTATTTTATTCTACCTCACCAATTCGATGAATTATTGCTAAGAGCTCACGTCCAAATAGTACTAGTTGATGAGAGTTACTTCGGAAATACAAAAAGTAAACTAAAATGGATTTTGTTTTGGTTATTTCCCCAATTCCAATAAAATGCAACTGGAGCTAGTATGTATGAGTTGGCGATCAGAATATATATGGATAGAATTTATAGCGGGCTCTCGCAAACCAGGCAATTTCTTCTGGGCCTTTATCCTTTTTTTAGGCTCATTAGGATTCTTAGTGGTTGGAATTTCTAGTTATCTTGATAGGAATTTGCTATCTTTATTTCCGTCGCAGCAAATAAATTTTTTTCCACAAGGGATCGTGATGTCTTTCTACGGGATCGCGGGTCTCTTTATTAGTTCCTATTTGTGGTGCACAATTATATGGAATGTAGGTAGCGGTTATGATCGATTTGATACAAAAGAGGGAATAGTGTGTATTTTTCGTTGGGGATTTCCTGGAAAAAATCGCCGCATCTTTCTACGATTCCTTATGAAAGATATTCAGTCCATCAGAATAGAAGTTAAAGAGGGTATTTATGCTCGTCGTGTCCTTTATATAGAAAGCAGAGGCTTGGGGGCCATTCCCTTGAATCGTACTGATGAGAATTTGACTCCGCGAGAAATTGAGCAAAAGGCTGCGGAATTGTCCTATTTCTTGCGTGTACCAATTGAAGGATTTTGAAAAATGAACTGAAGAATAAACGCTTTCTTAGCAGGAGGAAACCCCCACGAATCCATTTTTCTATAGCAAAACGGACTTGATTGAAGTTTCTTCCGAACGACCTGTTGGACCAAAGCAAACGTGTACGGAACAGCCATAATCTAAAACGAAACCCTTTTCTTTTATACTTTCTTTTGTCTTTACTACTGACCAAAGAATTGGATCTCGTAAAATGAGGACTTTTCCGTCTTTTTTTTTTTCACTCATTTTTGATCATCACAATATTCTTCAGAAAATTCTCTCAAATATTCCTTGGACTATGCTCGGGGACGGGGCTGGGGAGCCCGCTAATTTTTTTTGCGAAATATTCGAAAGTTTCATTTTTAATAGAAGGTAAGTTCTTTCATTTCGAAATGCGACTAATATTCATTTTTTGAATTTGAATCTTTCGGGCATTCATCGAAGGGGGGAATCACTTCGAATATTTGATCAATTGAGATATCCGGAAACCCTATTTTTTTTTTTTTTTATTATTTCTCGCTTCAAATTCAAATTTGAATTTGAATTTGAAGCGAGAATTCGCGGTGGATTCTTCTTCGATTTCTGTAGGTTTGCTACACTCGGTTCAAGGACTAACCGCCGAATCCCAACTAAAAAAAAAAGACTCGATTTATCGGCGCGATACCTTGTAATCGAACTCATGCTTGATAGAAATATTAGACGCATAGAATCAACAAATGAGGTGGGTTCATTAACAATTCACAGATGAAAAAATGACAAAAAAGAACGCATCCATTCCCCTTAGATATCTTTCATCTATAGTATTTGTAGTATTTTTGCCCTGGTGGATCCCTCTCTCATTTAATAAAAGTCTGGAATCCTGGGTTACTAATTGGTGGAATACTAGTCAATCCGAAACCTTTTTGAATGATATTCAAGAAAAGGCTATTCTAGAAAAATTCATAGAATTAGAGGAATTATTCCTCTTGGACGAAATGATAAAGGAATTTCCGGAAAGACGTCTAGAAAAGCTTCGTATAGGGCTCCAGAAAGAAACAATCCAATTAATCAAGATGCACGATGAGGATCATATCCATACGATTTTTCACTTCTCGACAAATACAATCTGCTTCGTTATTCTAAGTGGTTATTCTATTTTTTGTAATGAAGAACTTTTTATTCTTAACTCTTGGGTTCAAGAATTCCTATATAATTTAAGCGACACAATAAAAGCCTTTTCGATTCTTTTCGTAACTGATTTATGTATCGGATTCCATTCACCCCGCGGTTGGGAACTACTGATTGGCTATGTCTACAACGACTTTGGGCTTGCTCATAATGATAAT